TTTAAGAATCCGCTTTAACGACCAATGGGTAACGATGGCTCTGATGGGTGGTTTTGCTAGAATAGGGAATAATGAGATCACTATTTTAGTAAATGATGCGGAGAAGAGTAGTGACATTGATCCCCAAGAAGCCCAGCAAACTCTTGAAATAGCGGAAGCTAATTTGAGGAAAGCTGAAAGCAAGAGACAAACAATTGAGGCAAATCTAGCTCTCAGACGAGCTAGGACACGAGTAGAGGTTATCAATGCGATTTGATAACTAGTTGGTGCGCCCGAATAGAATAATCCAAAGAATTTCTGTTTATACACCCTATTTTTATTCTGCCAATTGAATCCAATTAAATTCAATCAATTGGAATCAGATTCTGATGGAAGGAAAAAGGTTGAAGTTTCAATTCGAAAATCAAATCGAATAGGATAGAAAAGATACAAAATCAATAAACGAAGGTGAGGAGAAAAACTTATTAGATACCACAGCCAATGGTATCTAATAATTTCTACCTACTATTGGATTTGAACCAATGACTCCCGCCGTATGAAAGCAATACTCTAACCACTGAGTTAAGTAGGTCATTTATCATTATACCAAAAAACAAAAAGAGATCCATCACATCCCATCGATGGAGTATAAATCCAATAGGACTTCTAAGCAATACCAATCCAAAAGATCAAAGAGATATGGTGTGGGATCATGGAATATTCATCTTGACAAGAAATTATCTACATAATATGATAAAATAGGTCTCACAAGGACAAGGGCTATAGCTCAGTTAGGTAGAGCACCTCGTTTACACGTGCGCCAATGTTTTTCAGGGGAGTCCATCATGCAATCAAAGGAATTGATCTTTTTGAGAAATCAATGTCTGACTCTGTGGCTTGTAGGGAACAAAACAAGAGAACAATAGCCTGACAAATGGTTCGGCCCGATTCGGGTGCCCTTTTAGGAACCAAATCAAATCCGTCATCGATTTGAGATATTGATAAGGTGAATACCTAGTCTATTCAATGCTAGGCATAATGAGTATAAGGATCTCAAAAATTCTCTTTTCGTTCTATGAATCTTAAGGCGTATGAAGTTTCATATGTGATTCTTTAATCAGGATGATAGAGACTCCTTTTCGTTTAGGTTGATCGAGGCCATAAGCAGACCTACGTCAAGATAACCCTTCTTTGAAACACTTTGGGAGTGCTCCTATATCCGAATCCAAATAATGAATTAGAGCACATGGAGCCATTTCCTTATTTTTCTGGCAAGAAAAAATATGGTAGACTAACTGATATTTCTATCAGTTAATGAAAGAGCCCAATGCAAAAAAAAATGCATGTTGGGTCTTTGAAAGAGTTCGAATCATTTTGATAAGAATAAGTTCGATCTGTTTTACCGAGAAGGTCTACGGTTCGAGTCCGTATAGCCCTATACTAATCTCAAATAATAATAATAAACATAATTCATAAACATAAAATATTCTATATATAGAATAGAATCAAAATATAGAATAGAATCAAAACAGATTGAATTTCGAATCTTCGAAATTCGAAACAAAAATTCGAATTTGCTTTTGAATTCCTTTGATTTAGACAAGTCCGAAGCGAGGCAAAAGGGTTTTGTTTGTTTTGTTTGTATAAGAGATTTATACTATATTGAAATAAAATCGAAGGAAGTGTAATGAAAATAGGATTCCAATCGAGAAATCTTAAAACGAAACATCACAACAAACAAACGAAACTATGAGGTTCGATCAAAATGAATTGTTGTTTTGATTAACCAATTATCGATGACTTGACAATGAATTCCAATTTGAATCGACAAAATTGGTCTATTTTCCACATTCATAGGAGTTCGGCTATGTTTCTGCTTTACAAATATGATATTTTCTGGGCATTTCTAATAATATCAAGCGTTATTCCTATTTTGGCATTTCTAATTTCCGCAGTTTTAGCCCCGATTAACAAAGGGCCAGAGAAACTTTCTAGTTATGAATCGGGTATAGAACCAATGGGCGATGCTTGGTTACAATTTCGAATCCGGTATTATATGTTTGCTCTAGTTTTTGTTGTTTTTGATGTTGAAACCGTTTTTCTTTATCCATGGGCAATGAGTTTTGATGTATTGGGGGTATCCGTATTTCTAGAAGCTTTCATTTTCATGCTTATCCTAATTGTTGGTTCAGTTTATGCGTGGCGAAAAGGAGCATTAGAGTGGTCTTAGTTTCTGAATATTCAGACAATAACAAAAAAGTAAAAGTAAAAAAAAACATTGAGAGAATTATGAATTCCATTGAATTTTCCTTACTTGATCGAACAACCCCAAATTCATTTATTTCAACTACATCAAACGATCTTTCAAATTGGTCAAGACTCTCCAGTTTATGGCCGCTTCTTTATGGTACCAGTTGTTGTTTCATTGAATTTGCTTCATTAATTGGCTCGCGGTTCGATTTTGACCGTTATGGGCTGGTACCAAGATCGAGCCCTAGACAGGCGGACCTAATTTTAACAG